ATCCAGTTGGAATTTTCTTTTACTTATTTTGTTTGTTTGGACCTGTTTAATTCGTTAGATAATTTTTTCTATATTGAAAAATTGTATTGTATGCTCCTATCTAGTTTTTTTGTCTGTCTATCCCCCATCAGTTCATATATATATATTTTTTTATTGGATTGGATGAACTTTTTGTTTCAATAAGAAATTGATTCTATCATTGATGTATCCGGAATTCAATATGGATAGGTATATCCAACATATATACCTTTCCCCCTACCTTTCATTTTTACAGTGCGAATTTAAATAGTGGAACGGTCGATATTCATTCTTTTTTTTTCGTCCTATCTCTTCCCTTTCCGAATCAAACCAGAGGAATGTCTCATTTTAATTTAGATTGTATCTTTTCTTATCTTAGCACCTATTATTCACTATAACTATATATAAATATAATTAACAATTAAATTATAAGTTACTAGTTAATAACTATTAAATTTCTATAATTTTATAGAACTGCTTTAAAAAATTTTAAGTTTTCAGAAAGAGTTCGATTTTTTCAAATTGTAAATTACAATTTGAAAAAATTGATATTCATCATATTATAATTAATTAAATTAAATAAGTAAAATTCCATTTTTTTATTTTATATCATTTTTTTTATAAAAGATATATATAAAATCTATCTAATATAGAAATTATTTGGAAAATAAAAAAAAAAATATATATATGTATATATGTAAATACATTATGTTATACATTATAGTTAGAAGTAGTTCTATATATTATATTTTAACTATTCTATCTATATCGTTAGATATAGTTATAGTTAGTTCTATACTATAGTTAGATATAGTTAGTTCTATACTATATAATAAAATATGAACTATATACAACTATATGGTTCTAGTTCATATTAAATATAAATATAGTTAGTATTATAAAATTAAAATAAATAACTAAGCTAAGATTGGCTAATAGATGAAATACGGTAGTTTCTTTGATTTCTATATACTATTTTTCTCTTATGTTATGTGATATGTGTATGTAATATGTGAGCCCGCTTAGCTCAGAGGTTAGAGCATCGCATTTGTAATGCGATGGTCATCGGTTCGACTCCGATAGCCGGCTTTTTTCTATCGATTTTTTACGTGATTGAGAGTCTCTCTCCCCATTTTATCAAAATGTTGAATAACTGATCCATCTATTATGTCGTGGTAATTTGTAACTATAAATAAAAAACAACATATTGGAAGAATTAGATCTCTTTCTACAGAACAAATTATAAAGAACAAATTATAAAACGTAGCCACAACTTCCTATATATACAAAAAATTTTAAAATTATATTTATATATAGAATATAGAAATTATATATACATATATACCAAAAATACGGATAGTGATACAATTTATTTTATATTTTATTCTACTTTTTTGTAGTATTTCAATAAATTTAGCTTTGCTTTGTTTATCCTTTAGTTCAGTCTTAATTTAGAGTTCAGTTTTCATTTTTGTTTATTCTTAAACAATGAAATTTCAATAAAATAAAAAAGGAGTCTTTATGTCTCGTTACCGAGGACCTCGTTTCAAAAAAATACGTCGTCTGGGGACTTTACCAGGACTAACTAGTAAAAGACCTAGTTCCAGAAGTGATCCTAAAAACCAATTGCGTTCTGGTAAAAGATCGCAATATTGTATTTGTCTAGAAGAAAAACAGAAATTGCGGTTTCATTATGGTCTGACAGAGCGACAATTACTTAAATATGTGCATATTGCTGGAAAAACCAAAGGGTCAACAGGTCAGGTTTTACTACAATTACTTGAGATGCGTTTGGATAATATCCTTTTCCGATTGGGTATAGCTTCGACGATTCCTGGAGCCAGGCAATTAGTTAACCATAGACATATTTTAGTTAATGGTGGTATAGTGGATATACCAAGTTATCGTTGTAAACCGAGAGATATTATTACTACGAAGGATAAACAAAGATCGAAAACTCTGATTAAAAATTATATTTCTTTATCCCCTCACGAGGAATTGCCAAAACATTTGACTTTTGACTCATTCCAATATAAAGGAGTAGTAAATCAAATAGTAGATAGTAAATGGATTGGTTTGAAAATAAATGAGTTGTTAGTCGTAGAATATTATTCCCGTCAGACGACTTGAACCTCACAAAAATAACAAAGAAAAATTCATAGAATTTTGTCTGTTTTCGCCGAAATAAAAATAAATAGATCTAAGGGCCTTGGTCCGAATTTTTATTATTCATCTATCACAAACGGACAAGCGGTAATATTTTTTGCTCTTTCTTTTTCCGATATTTGTATTTTACGTATCACAGTAATGTTATTAGGAATTGAGAATTTATATCAAATAAGGGTCCTCTTGTTAAGATGATGGTATTTGATTTGATTCAGTAACGTTGGTGAATTAAGATAAACGGAAAGAGAGGGATTCGAACCCTCGGTAAACAAAAGTCTACATAGCAGTTCCAATGCTACGCCTTGAACCACTCGGCCATCTCTCCTACATATTATTGACCAGAAACCGAGTGAATAGTGAATAGCGAGTCATTCATATTATTGCAGTACAAGTGCGACTGATGAATAGTTCCATAGGAAAAATTCCTTTCAAATCAAATAAAATTTTCTATTTCTCAACAAAAATTTAGCTCATTAGCTATCCCATACAAATTATTGAATCGTCCCGTGTATTTTTATATTTAAATTGTATGACATGACATATGCATGTTATGCAAACAAAAAACAAAACGGATACTTACCTTAGTCTAATCCATTTTTTTTATAGAAAAATTATTTCGTTTTGTTTTTTGTTTCTTCTTTGGATCATAACCAAATAAAAACTTCTCGAATTATCAGAATCCGCAGTACAATCCTCGGTTATTCAACTTAGATGAAATATTTATTATAGTTCCGTTCGTTGTTATACTACGAAATTCGAATGAAATCGAATCTGATTTCAATATTTCATATCTCTCCTTGTCCAATCCAAACAAAAGGTCCACATCTTTTTTTATAATTAGTCTGTTTTTATTTTATGTTATTTCGTACCGTACAATTCCTTTAGTTTGCGGGATCATTTTCCCCTTACCCTAAGGGTAATGAAAAGAATTATAGAATGGATTGTTAATTATGCCAAGATCTCAGATAAATGCAAATTTTATTGATAAGACCTCTTCAATTGTGGCCAATATCTTATTACGAATAATTCCGACAACTTCCGGAGAAAAAAAGGCATTTACCTATTACAGAGATGGTGCGATTTGATTCTTTTTTTTTTTAGGTCCAGTATTAAAAAGAGACATAGTTCGAGATAGAAAAAACCAAATTATTAAAATAAACCCACGCTTGGTGAAGGTGAAGTTTCTAGATAGAACAATTCCTTCTGTCGTGTATCCTCGATTGATGCAGCCTCGGATGCTTCAATTGTTGATTTTAGTATTTAGCGAAAGGTTACACCTATGGGTTCCGTATTGCGAGTCAATCCTACTCCACTAGTACCAATAGGCAGCATAGGGGAAGAAGCACTACACCTAGGAATCAACAACATGAAAACTTTGTTATAAATTACCCTTTTCCTTATCGGTATCGGGGCTAACAAGAATGGTTGGGACAACAAACATCCATCTCGTTCGTACTTTGGGTATCCGTATAACCATCAAAGATCGTTGAAGTGACTAATTCCTGGAAATAGGGGGCGTTGAGGACAAAAAAATTGTTGGAGTTACCATTTCCATCTAGTACTAATACAGTTGGTGTTAATAAAAAACCTCTTGCAGGAAGGCTGGCTAGAGATTTCTTGTAAAAATACTAGCTCCTTTCAGTTCATAATGAGAATAGTCAAATTTGAATTTCATGGATTATTTCCCTTAGTAGTACTATGCGCAGAAAGAAGGGAGGAGCCATATGAAATGAAAATCTCACGTACGGTTCTGGAACGGAGATTCTTTGAATAGAATGAACGACCGTAACGGATGTTGGCTCAATCCGAAGGAAATTATGCGGAAGCTTTACAAAATTATTATGAAGCTACGCGACCAGAAATTGATCCCTATGATCGAAGTTATATACTCTATAACATAGGACTTATACACACAAGCAACGGAGAGCATACAAGGGCTTTGGAATATTATTTCCGGGCACTGGAACGAAACCCATTCTTACCACAAGCTTTTAATAATATGGCCGTGATCTGTCATTACGTGCGACTATCTCTACTATAGAAAGAAGAAAAAAAGATCCAATTAACTAGTAAATACTAGAATGAAATAGGTTTTCTACATATGCGTCGTCTAAAGCAACGGTTTTTATCAGCTGTAGCAAGTAAAGAGACTTCACGAGAACCAAAATTAAGAAGAAATGGATAAAGCCTATATACTCCATGGATAAAGGATTGAATTGATAGAGAAAGCACCGTAAAGATCAATTAGCAAGCTATTTGGTTGATAGAGTTAAGAACTGCTTTGCTTACTTATCCCGTGCGTGATACAGGATAAAAGTTAGGAATCAAATTATGTAATAGAGTTGATCCACTAAGGTATTGAGCAGCGGTGTAGCATCAGATCCCAAAGATCGTAAGTTCTTTTTTCTTATATTATATTAGGATATTAGGGAGGAAAGTCTTTTTCAAAAATTCTATATCTATATTATATAAATTCCATATATGCAATCGAGATAGTTACCTTTCAGAGAATTCTAACACTATATTTTAACACTATTATATATAGGATATAGGGTCGATCCATACTTCATTCCTCTGAAGGTGGGAGAAAAGATAAAGCTTTTTATTGATCAAAAAATTAGAGTTTTAAACTTATGTAATTAACTTCTTCTGGCTAACCCAACAAAAATGGGATACTTTTTTATGACAATATGACAAATTTAATTCAATTAACATATTAACATAAGGTAGATTAAGACGGGGCGCAAGCAAAAAGAATCGATTGTCGAGCCGTATGAGGTAGGAAACTCTCAAGTACGGTTCGAAGGGAAGGAGTT